GCGGAGGACCAAGAAATTACCCGACCCCGTACATCTGTAACAGTCACAATGGTATTGTTGAAACTTGCTTGAACATGAATAACTCCCTTTGGTATTCTACGTGTACTTTTACGTGAACCACTACGCCCATTCCTACGTGAACCCGCTCTTGCTATAGATTTTGCCATACTTTATCATCGAAATCAGAGATATATGGATATATCCATTTCATCTTAACCGAGACCTTCTATTTTTCATTGGATCGGATCCTTTTATGTTAGAGAGTCCTTTTTAACAAGATTAGCCCTGTCTTTGTTTATGTCTCGGGTTGGAACATATTACTATAATTCGTCCCCTCCTACGGATCAGTCGACATTTTTCACAAATTTTACGAACGGAGGCCCTTATTTTCATAGTTGTGGTTCCTTAACTTATACTTTTTGATTGGAAGAAAATAAGTTTCTTGCAATTTGAAACCTTGAATTCTAGCTCCCTGAGGGGTATGTTGAAGTTGAAAAAACCACCTAATCTTTCGAATCCTTGTTGCGCGGAGTCTAGAAATTATACGTTTTCTGGTTCAAGCATAACATAAAGACTTATTTCAATTTTGATTGATTGATTGCTATTATACGTATCAAACTAAAACTCCGTGGAATACTTCCTGAAACATAACCCAGAATTCGATCTTCATTAGCTAAATGAAACCTGAACATACTATTAGTCAGTGATTCAGTAATTTAAGCTTCATGAATAATTTTTTTGTTCTTTCATTTTAGCATTCTAGGTAAAACCCCTAGACGTATCAACTAATGTAGCAAGAGTAATATCAACTACTCTGCCCCTTTTCGTTGACAAATAGAAAATTCCGAAGAAAATTCGGTAATCATAAAGATTACCATATATAACACAAAATTTCTCCGCCGATTCCCTGTAGTCGAGCCTCTCGGTCTGTCATTATACCTCGAGAAGTAGAAAGAATTACAATTCCCATACCGCCTAGAATTCGAGGAATTCGTTGATAGTTAGAATAGATTCGTAGGCCAGGTCTACTAATCCGTTTTAAATTCAAAATAGTTCGAGATGGTCCTTTCCTATTCCTTCTATGTCGTAGGGTTAAAACCAAAAAATCTTTGTTGTTTTCCTGATGTTTTCTCACGTTTTCGATAAAACCTTCTTGTAAAAGTATTTTAACAATGTTTTCGGTGATGTTACTAGATGCTATTCGAACCGTCCCTTTTCTATTCATGTCGGCATTTCGTATAGAAGTTATTATGTCAGCAATAGTGTCCCTACCCATGATAAACTAAAATTATTCTTTACCTCCCATTTTTGATATAATCAACATGCTTTTTTTTTCAATTTATTTATTTCTATTTATTATTTATAGTTATTTTAATATTAAATATTATTTCAATCTTTAAATATGAATTATGTTAAATATTATGTTAAATAAAGGTATATGCGTGAGATACAATCTAATTTCATGCAAATACTATGTATAATATAACTATTCTCTTATAATACCTCAGGTGCTAATGAAACTATTTTTGTGAAACTTAACTGTCTCAATTCTCGGGCAATCGCACCAAAAACTCGAGTTCCTTTTGGATTTCCTTCTTGATCAATCACAACTGCAGCGTTGTCATCATATCGTATTATCATACCGTTGTCGCGTTTAAGTTCTTTACAAGTACGTACAATTACAGCTCGGATCACTTCTGATCTTTCTAGAGGTGTATTTGGTAATGCTTCCTTGATTACAGCAACAATAATGTCACCAATATGGGCATATCGTCGATTACTAGCTCCGATGATTCGAATACACATTAATTCTCGAGCCCCGCTGTTATCCGCTACATTCAAATGGGTTTGAGGTTGAATCATATCATTTTTGAATCTGTTCTTTCAATGCAAAGAGTGAAGGAAAAAAAAAGAAATATTGTTTGTCAAAAAAAAGAAACCTGCAATTGTTTTTTTATCCCCAAGACTTTTTTCTTTGGTTCTACGTTCCTATCTATATCTATCCCGAAATAATGAATTGAGTTCGTATAGGCATTTTTGAGGCGGCTATTTCAATGGCTTTTCTGGCTATATTTTCTGCGACCCCCCCCATTTCATAAAGTATTCTACCGGGTTTAACGACAGCTACCCAATATTCGGGAGATCCTTTACCCGAACCCATACGTGTTTCTGTAGGTCTTACTGTAACCGGTTTGTCTGGAAATATACGGACCCATATTTTTCCACCACGCCGCACATTTCGTGTCATTGCTCGCCGTCCTGCTTCTATTTGTCTAGATGTAATCCAAGCTGGTTCAAGTGCCTGAAGAGCATATTTACCGAAAGAAATACGATTGCCTCGATAAGATATCCCTTTCATTCTTCCTCTATGTTGTTTACGAAATCTGGTTCTTTTGGGGTTATAGTTGATGCTTCTTTTTCAATTCCATCTCTACTACAAAACCGGACATGAGAGTTTCTTCTCATCCGGCTCCTCGCGAATTAAAGGATTCAAATGAAATGCAAATATACTGAATTTTTGATTCTTTTTTGAGATTTCATCTAATCTATTAGAAATTTCTCTATCTTGTTTGGATATCTACTTAACCATGTATTTTAGTTTATTTCTAGATAATTTTTTTCTTTCTATTTTACTTTCTATTTTATATCTAATGACTTTTTTTTATAACGACTCCTTATTTTTTTTTGTCTTTTATCATATTGGATCAAAGAAGATTGACTAATCCAATAAAAATCTTCGCGGGCGAATATTTACTCTTTTAATATCTATTTCAGTTGTGGGGTTAGATCATAATTTCTCGGAATAAATGAAATGCCCCCGGTTCATTCCGCCATCCCACCCACTGAATTATTAGGATTTGTTTTTCAATAGAATCCCTTTAGATTCATAGGTTCCGTCGTTCCCATCGCTTCTCAATTAATGGTTAGGTTTGAATTCTACAACGGAGCCCCGTGAAATTTGTTCTTGAGTCAATCTTCTCAGTCTTTATTGGCTCGAGGCTCTTGATTTTTTTTATGAACAGATTTCTCTAGTTATGTGTGAATCAGTATTGATGCGTTCTAACACTGCCTTTTCTGAGATGGTTCATAAACCTTACATATATTGGAATGGTTGATATATCAATGATATTCTTTTTCTTTCTTTCTTTCACCCCTCCACTTATCTGCATACTTTTCTATCAAATCAAACTCAGATTGGTTTTTCTTTTTTGTTTATGCAAAAAAAATTTCAGTTGCTACAATGATATGACCAATATAGCATATCTTGACTGGTTTTTTTGTATCCAGATAATGCGAAGCAATGAGTTGGTTATTAGTTCATAGTAGGGGTCGGTCCACTTTTTTTTGAATCCTATCCTTTAAAAAAACCAACGAGTCACACACTAAGCATAGCAATTAGATAAACGGATCAATCCAATTTTTATTCAACCCTATAGAATTGAGAATTGCTCATTCTTTTTCTTTAAGAGACAAAGAATGAAAGGAAAGAGTTTATTGTTTTTATTCTATTTTTCAATGAATATAGTGTAAAGACAAGGAAAATGTTCTTATTCCTCTTCTAGAAATATCCAAATTTTGATGCCTAATACCCCATAGATAGTTCGGACTGTATAGGAACAATAATCAATTTTAGCTCGAATGGTTTGTAGGGGAACCCTACCTTCTCGGATCCATTCGACACGCGCAATTTCTTTTCCATCGATTCGCCCTGCAATTTGTATTTGAATTCCTTTTGTATCTGCCTGTTCGGTTAATTCAATAGCCTTTTTCATTGCTTTGCGAAATGAAACTCTATTCTTTAATTGTCCGGCTATAAATTCTGCAAGAATATTCGGGTCTCCATAAGGGTTTGTAATTCTTGTAATGGCAATGTTCACTTTTCGGTTCACACAATTTAGCTCTTTTTGTACGGTTGCCTGTAATTCTTCGATTCTTCTCCTTCTCCCTTCAATTAATAACTTTGGGAATCCCATATAGATTATGACTTGAATTAGATCAATCCTTTTTTGAATCTCTATACGTGCAATTCCCTCGGCACCAGAGGGAATTTTCATATTTTTTTGTATATAATTTTTGATACAATCTCGTATTTTGTGATCTTCTTGTAGACCTTCGGAATAATTTTTTGGTTGTGCAAACCAAATAGAATGATGACTTTGAGTTGTACCAAGTCTGAAACCAAGTGGATTTATTTTTTGTCCCATAATCCCCCACTATTATACATATTATGATATGTCATATCGTTGTATTTATTTTTCCATTCAGCTTTTTTTAAGCAGAAGATCTGATCTTCCTCTAAACCATAGAAATCTTCATTTAAATCATCTAAAGATGTATCTTGTAAGACAATTCTGATATGGCAAGTGGGTCTTCTTATTGGATAACTCCGCCCCCGAGCTCGAGGTTTTAGTTTTTTAAAAGTAGTACCCTCGTTGACTTCTGCTTTACTAATAACTAAACTTGCTTGATTGAAACCCATGTTGTGACTAGCATTTGCTGCTGCAGAATAAACCAATTTATAAATGGGATAACACGCTCGATAAGGCATAAGTTCTAGTATCATAAGTGTTTCTTCGTAGGAACGCCCACGAATCTGATCAATAACTCTTCGTGCTTTGTGAGCAGACATAGATATATGTTGACCTAAAGCGTATACTTCTCGATATGGGTTTTGCATTATCATAAGGTTCACCTCTTACTAATGATCAATAATCATCTATATTCATTTTTTTTAACGACGAGATCTATTATCATTTTTCGCATGTCCACGAAAATTGATAGTAGGTGAAAATTCTCCCAATTTATGGCCTACCATACGATCCGTTATATAAATAGGCAAATGTTCTCTTCCATTATGTATAGCGATAGTATGGCCAATCATTGTAGGTATAATAGTGGATGCCCTTGACCAAGTTATTATTATTTCTTTTTCTGCCTTTGTGTTGAGTTTCTCAATTTTTCGTAATAAAGAATTTGCTACAAAAGGATTTTTTTTTAGT